CTTTTTTTATTCAAAGAATAAATAAGTGTAAATAGAAATGATGAAATAAGAAACAACGGCCAATGTCATAAAAATGATGAATCATAAATAGAGTTTAGGTTCGAATTCCATAGATAATATGAATGGGATTGTCTATAATGATAGAGAAATACAACATCTCCGCATATATAATTCTGAATTCTTATTCATCTACTTTGATATATATTATATTAATAATATATTTATATTTATTTTTAAAAATGGGTTGGTTAAGTTTGAAAATGCACTCATTGAATGAGTAAACAATTGAATTGGATTCGGTTGGATAGTACCAACGAAATCGAGTACTAATTCCCATTTCTTATTGAATTAACCGATCTACTTGCTATCGGACATTTTTTTATTTTTGTTTGCAAAAAAAATTTCGACATATAATACTTTATTATTATGAGAATCAATCCTACTACTTCTACTTCGGGTCCTGGGGTTTCCGCTCTTGAAGAAAAAAACCTGGGGCGTATTGCTCAAATCATTGGTCCGGTACTGGATGTATCCTTTCCACCGGGCAAGATGCCTAATATTTACAACGCTTTGGTAGTTAAAGGTCAAGATACGGTTGGCCAGCAAATTAATGTAACTTGCGAGGTACAGCAATTATTAGGAAATAATCGAGTTAGAGCTGTAGCTATGAGTGCTACAGATGGTCTGATGAGAGGAATGGAAGTGATTGATACAGGAGCTCCTCTAAGTGTTCCAGTTGGTGGGGCGACTCTCGGACGAATTTTCAACGTTCTTGGAGAGCCTGTTGATAATTTGGGTCCTGTAGATACTCGCACAACATCTCCTATTCATAGATCTGCGCCTGCCTTTATACAGTTAGATACAAAATTATCCATTTTTGAAACGGGGATTAAAGTAGTGGATCTTTTAGCTCCTTATCGTCGTGGAGGAAAAATCGGGCTATTCGGGGGGGCCGGAGTGGGTAAAACCGTACTCATCATGGAATTGATCAACAACATTGCAAAAGCTCATGGAGGTGTATCCGTATTTGGCGGAGTGGGCGAACGCACTCGTGAAGGAAATGATCTTTACATGGAAATGAAAGAATCTGGGGTGATTAATGAACAAAATATTGCGGAATCAAAAGTCGCTCTAGTCTATGGTCAGATGAATGAACCGCCGGGAGCTCGTATGAGAGTTGGCTTGACTGCCCTAACCATGGCGGAATATTTCCGGGATGTTAATGAACAGGACGTACTTCTATTTATCGACAATATTTTTCGTTTCGTCCAAGCAGGATCCGAAGTATCCGCTTTATTAGGAAGAATGCCTTCCGCTGTAGGTTATCAACCCACTCTTAGTACAGAAATGGGTTCTTTGCAAGAAAGAATTACTTCTACCAAAGAGGGATCCATAACTTCTATTCAAGCCGTTTATGTACCTGCGGACGATTTGACGGACCCCGCTCCTGCCACAACATTTGCGCATTTAGATGCTACTACCGTACTATCAAGAGGACTCGCTGCAAAAGGTATCTATCCAGCAGTAGATCCTTTAGATTCAACATCAACTATGCTCCAACCTAGAATTGTTGGTGAGGAACATTATGAAACTGCGCAAAAAGTTAAGCAAACTTCACAACGTTACAAAGAACTTCAGGACATTATAGCTATCCTTGGGTTGGACGAATTGTCCGAAGAGGATCGTTTAACCGTAGCAAGAGCACGAAAAATTGAGCGTTTCTTATCACAACCCTTCTTCGTAGCAGAAGTTTTTACCGGTTCTCCAGGAAAATATGTTGGTCTAACAGAAACAATTAGGGGTTTTCAACTGATCCTTTCCGGGGAATTAGATGGTCTTCCGGAACAGGCCTTTTATTTGGTAGGTAATATCGATGAAGCTACCGCGAAGGCTATGAACTTAGATGTGGAGAGCAAATTGAAGAAATGACCTTAAATCTATGTGTACTGACCCCTAATCGAATTGTTTGGGATTCGGAAGTGCAAGAAATCATTTTATCGACTAATAGCGGCCAAATTGGTGTATTACCAAATCACGCACCTATTGCCACGGCTGTAGATATAGGAATTTTGAGAATACGTCTTAACGACCAATGGTTAACAATAGCTCTGATGGGCGGTTTCGCTAGAATAGGCAATAATGAAATAACCATTTTAGTAAATGATGCAGAGAGGGGCAGTGACATTGATCCGCAAGAAGCTCAACAAACTCTTGAAATAGCTGAAGCTAATTTAAGTAGCGCTGAAGGCAAGAGACAAACAATTGAGGCAAATTTAGCTCTCCGACGAGCTAGGACGCGAGTCGAGGCTATCAATACAATTTTATAACTAGTTGTTGGTGCGTCCGAATAGAATATAAATATAGAATAGAATATAAATATAGAAGAATAAAGAAAAATAAATTTTGATTATACACCATATTCTATTTGGATTCTACCGATTGAATCCAATCAAGTGTAATCAGATTTTGGTGCAACAAGAAACAACTCAAAAAATAGAAAAAATAAGAAGTAGTAGGGTATGGAAAAGATACAAAATAAATCAAAAAAAGAAGGTGGGTAGAAATACTTATTAGATACCATTGGCTGTGCGGTATCTAATAAGTTCTACCTACTATTGGATTTGAACCAATGACTCCTGCCGTATGAAAGCAATACTCTAACCGCTGGGTTAAGTAGGTCATTTATTATCATAAAGAAAAAAAAAAAGGAACCCGTCACATTGATAGATTATAGATGGAATCTTATTTCTAAGCAATACCCTTGACAGGAAACAGATCAGAGAGCTATCATGTCAGATTATGCAATACTCACCTTGACAAGAATTTATATAATGATAAAATATTTATCACAAACACAAGGGCCATAGCTCAGTTGGTAGAGCACCTCGTTTACACGCGCGCCAATGTTTTTTCAGAGGAGTCCATCATGTAATCAACAGAATTTATCTTAGTAAAAAGTCGACGTCTTACTCCATTGATTCGAAGGAACAAGAGAACAATAGCCTGACAAATGGTTGGTTGGTCCAATTGAGGTCCCAATTTAGGCGCCAAGAAATAGAACCCATCATTGATTTGATAATTGATAAGGTGAATATTCAGTCCATTCAATGCTAGGCATAATGAGTATAAGTACCTCAAAAAAATCTCTTTTTGTCCTATGAACTTGAAGGTGTATGAAGTTTCATATTTGATGCTTTGGGCAGAGCGATAGAGACTCCATTTAACTTAGGTTGATATAGGCCGAAGGCAGACCTACGTCAAGATAACTCTTTTTTGAAACACTTTGGTATTGCTACTGAATAAAAATAAAGAGTCAGAGCACGCGGAGCCATCTCGTTATCTTTCTGTTAAGAAAAAGGATGGCGGACTCGCTGATATTTATATCAGTTGATGAAAGAGCCCAATGCAAAAAAAAATGCCCGTTGGGTCTTTGAAACAGTTCGAATCATTTTGATAATAATAAGTTTGATCTGTTTTACCGAGAAGGTCTACGGTTCGAGTCCGTATAGCCCTAATTTTTCATTAATGTAAATTTCCAATTCAAAAATCGTAATTCGATATATCATATATATCATAAAGTAATAAATAGAATCGAGTAATCGAAAAATACAAATTTTAGGAGGTTTCAATGAAGTATCCTCCTAAATTTACTAGACGATTTCGTATCGTTATAGTAATGAATGTCATTTTTCTTAAATTGAAAAAAAGAAATCTATTAGAAAAATTTATTTTTATTTCTTTTTTTTGGTTATATCAGCTTAGTGTTTGGATTCTCACCGAAGGTTTTGGCCGCGGGGAGCCACAATCCAGGACTAAGCCTTGGTTCCCCCTAGCCCGGATCGAACCCCTTGAAGATCGGCTCGCTCAAAAGAGCATCCGAGAAGAACGAGAGGAATTGTCAAAAGACATGAAACGGATGGCGATGAGGGTCCAACACAGCAGGATACAGATGGTGCGTGTATGCGCGAATAGGAGAATAAACTATCTCCCATTCCATTCATTCGTCAAATTAGAACCGAATTTCTAATTTTGGTTTAGATTCTATGTAGATCAAGAACTACATGAGTTGCTTAACTTACTACGTGAGTTTGATTATAATTGTCAGTCATGGATAGATTCTCTATTTTATAGAGACATAGAATTTCCTCAGCTCTACGAGGTGGAGAGTGCCGTCGCCAAGATGCCCGGAAATCAAGCCCAAACGATTTTGGGAGAGCCCGTTGAAACGCTTACTTCTTTATCAACCCAGCAATGAGCAAACTTAGCCAAAAAAGCAGGTTATTCAATAATTAATTCAATTATAAATAAAATATTTGATCATCGAAAAACTGAAAGGCATTTACCCAACCGACGGTTGGGTAAATGAACGAGGAGTCCGCGAAAAAGCCTTTTCAAAAAATATCAAAAATTCCATCCATAAAATGGAAGTTCCAACAACAACAACAACAAATCCCCATTCTCTTACCGGGGTCAACCAAGGGAATTTCCCCAGTTTTCCACAATTGGAAAATAGAGCAAATTCGAATCTTTAAAATTCGATCCAAAAAGGTAAGTGACCGGTAATTGTTCTTATTTTATTTGATACATTTCGGTGAGTAATGTTCGTGAATTAGGTGAAGGAAGGTACGGAAAGAGAGGGATTCGAACCCTCGGTAAACAAAAGCCTACATAGCAGTTCCAATGCTACGCCTTGAACCACTCGGCCATCTCTCCTAAAGAATCTTATGATTATGACCTAGAAAACGAGTAAATAGCGAGTCATTCATAGTATTGCAGTCTTCATCTTATTGCAGTATAGGTATGCCTGATCAATTATAAAAACAATAGAAAAAAAAAATAGAAAACGTTTCATCAAAGAAAGATCTTCCTTCGGGGTTCGATGGATAAAAAATCTTTTTTTATTGTTAAAAGAAAAGACATTACATTAAAAACAAAAGATATATATCTTTTGTTTTATCAATAAGTAGCCTTTGTTATGGTTATAATATTTATACCGAACCAAATTAAACCAAGGAATTGGAACGAATCGAATCGTCTGATGGATTCATATTTTATACTATGATTCCAGTTAGACAGTGTTTATATTTATAAAATGATTCCATAGGAATTCAAAAATAGCTTTCTTTCCAGTTTCAGAACTACTTACTTTTACCTCATGGATCTATTATAAATTCTGGAATCATACCCGGGATTTTTTAATTTTGATTGTATAGTGTATACACGCTATGCACACAAAATAGTTATTCTATTTTTTATCATATCATAAAATCATAATTAGATTATTCGATTATTTGATTCTTTTTCCTCTTTGGATCATAATCCAATCAAAACTAACTCCTCCAGGTATCCTAATTTGTAGGAAAAATTCCTTGATTCTTCCACTTAGATGAAATAGAACTAGTTCTGTTCATTGGTATACTACTCCATTGGTTTGGCTGACATCCAATCGGATTGAAACCTTTCCTCCTATTGATTCCTGTGAAAAAGGAACAATTTGAGTGGAAGGGAAGGCCCACATCTTTTTTTAGAATGAGTCTGTTTTTATGTTATTTCGTTTTTATGTTATTTCGTACTGTAAATTCCCTTTTTGTGGGATTCTTTTCCCCCGAGAGGTAATGCGAAGAATTATCGAATGGATTGTTAACTATGCCTAGATCGCGGATAAATGGAAATTTTATTGATAAGACCTTTTCAATTGTAGCCAATATCTTATTACGAATAATTCCGACAACTTCAGGAGAAAAAGAAGCATTTACCTATTACAGAGATGGTGCGATTTGATTTTGTGATTGATTTTTTGAATTTCTTTATCATTTTCAGTTTTACGAGAAAGCCATATGATTCATTCGGGATAGAAAGAAAACTATTATTGAAATAAACCTACGCTTGTTGAAGGTGAAGTTTGAAAATGGAACAACCCCTTCTGTCGTGTATCCTCGATTGATGCAGCCTCAGACGCTTTCATTTTGATTCGAGTCTTAAGCGAAAGGTTACACCTATGGGTTCTGTATTCCAGGTCAATCCCACTCTACTAGTACCAATGGGCGGCATAGGGGAAGAAGCGCTACACCTAGGAATCAACAACACAAAAACTTTGTTATAAATTATCCCCTTTCCTTATCGGGATCGGGACTACCAAGAATGGTTGGGACAACAAACATCCATCTCGTTCGTACTTTGGATACCCGTATAACCATCGAAGACCGTTGAAGTGACTAATTCCTGAAAATAGGGGGCGTTGAGGACAAAAAAATTGTTGGAGTTACCTTTTCTATATAGCACCAACGCCCTTGGTGTTAAGAAAATACCTCTTGCAGTAGGGTTGGCTAGAGATTTCTTGTAAAAACGCTAGCCCCTCTCAGTTTATAATGAGAATATTTCATTTTGATTTCATGGATTATTATCATTATGCACAGAAGGGAGGAGCCGTATGAGGTGAAAATCTCATGTACGGTTCTGGAACGGGGATTCTTTGAATAGAATGAACGACCGTAACGGATGTCAGCCCAATCCGAAGGAAATTATGCGGAAGCTTTACAAAATTATTACGAAGCTACGCGACTAGAAATTGATCCCTATGATCGAAGTTATATACTCTATAACATAGGCCTTATCCACACAAGCAACGGAGAACATACGAAAGCTTTGGAATATTATTTCCGAGCACTCGAACGAAATCCATTCTTACCGCAAGCTTTTAATAATATGGCCGTGATCTGTCATTACGTGCGACTATCTCCACTATAGAAAAGAGGAAAAAAGAGAAAATAGGCTAGTAAAACTAAATACTACAAATAAAAAATCAAATGGGCTTTCTACATAAGTATCGTACAAAACAACGATTTTTATTAGCTGTAGAAAAAAAAGAGACTTCATATAAGCCGAAATATGAAGAAATAGATATGCCCATTTTTTTCTATGGATAAAGGATCCAATTGTTAGAGGAAGCACCGTAAAGATCAATTTGCGAGGTTTTGGGCCGATACAATAAGAACTGCTTACTTATGTCATGATATGAGATAAAAGTTAGGAATCAACTTATGTGATAGAGTCGATCCACTAAGGTATTAAGCAGCGGTGTAGCATCAGATCCCAAAGATAGTAAGCCCTTTCTTAATGGAGGAAAGTCTTTTTCAAAGATTCTATATGAATTTCTATATGAAACCGAGATAGTTACCTTTCAGAAAATTATACCGATAGCGGAGGATGTCTATGTTTCATTCTTCTGAAGGTGGGAGAAAAGATAAAACTGATTAGTAATCAAAATTCAAGTTTGAAACTCATGTAAATTAATTAATCTCTTCTGGTTAAGCCGATAAAAAATGGGATAGATTTACGAAAAATCTTATTCATTTCGATGGATTGGATTAGGACGGGACACAAAAAAAATAATGAATTGCCGAGCCGTATGAGGTAGGAAACTCTCAAGTACGGTTCGAAGGAAAGGAATTTACCCACCGATTCCGACCGAGGAGAACAGGCCATTCGACAGGGGGATTC